CTTCACATTGAGTTTACAATTCTAATTCTATAGCAATTAAATAAATAAAGGTGAAATCTTATGAAATTCATGTGTATTAGTAAGATGAATATATTATTAGCTAAGAGAATAATAATGAATAATATGAAAAGACTCATATGCTATTGGTATTATTTTTTTCATTACGATCCATAATAGCAAATTATTGCTTTTACAGAATGCATTGATCGATTCTATTATCTCTCCCTGTTTAAGATTAAATAGATTTGAAAAAGGGCCTTAGATATAAGATATAACAACTCGTGGATTCTCTATCGGAAAATTCCAATTATAGGCTTTGCTTTGAACCTATACTATCTCGTCGCCCGGCTTGCGCCCCCAAAAAGTCGAGTTATGAAATGAGAGTTTGAAGTCTTCAAAGACTCATTCCAAATATGGGTCTTTTGTACTCGAAATTAGGTTTCATATCAGTAAAAAAGTTGTTTTGAAGCAAACCTATACACTGGGGCGCAGCACGGCGATAGAGTCAGTCAAATGATAAATGATGTGATTCTGATCTATAAAAAAAAGGAGATTTTTCATTTTTAATGGAATCGCGAGTTAGCGGACGATTCGGCAGACAAAATGCTAAATGATAAAACCAACTCACGGAAATCGAAAGGGGGCAAACACTAATGGATTAAAAGACAATTAATTCATTATCTTTGAGACAAGACAATAAATTCTTGGGACTGCTTTTCCGCACAATAAAAGCGACGGGTCAGGGGATTGCTAATTCAGCCAAATTCCAACCCTAATATTATTGTAGAAAGTAAGCATCGGTAGAATTGGAATTTTGAATGATGGGCAATTGGTTTGGAGTAGAAAATTGGGATACAAATATAGATTGTATAACAGCCAGCCTAAGACCCATATGATTTACTATTTGATTCCATTTGTCTTGGGTCTCGTTGTAGTTTTTTTTACCCAACCCGGGCTCATGTCATGATTTTTCCTTCAAAAATCAAAAATCCCCTTCTTTTGGGTATACAAAAAGAGAAAAGGGCCTCTTGATTGTGGTCAGAGGTCAAAATCATCATATTATGTAATAGCACCATGAAGATTAATGAATATGAAGAATAGGTTTGTTTATCCGAAATTTCAAAACACCGGTTGGGTCCATTGAACTTCATTTTTACATTTTTATTAGTTTTATGCTTCGAACGATCCCAAAAGAGCGAGTGTGCTGGAATGATTCTATTCCGATGGAATAAGCACCCGGCCAGCTACAAACAATATAATAATGAGAAAAGTATACTAGAATACTATAAATACACTAAAGAATTAGTAAGATAGAAAGAAAAAGAAATGCCATTTTTTTTTTTCATTTTCAATTCATTACCAAATTAGGGCTATACGGACTCGAACCGTAGACATTCTCGGTAAAACAGATCAAACGTTTTATTATCGAAATGATTTGACCTGTTTCAAAGACCCAACATGCATTTTTTTTTTGCATTGGGCTCTTTCATCAACTGATAGAAAGATCAGCTAGTCCGCCATATTTTTCTTGATAAAAAGATAACAAGATGGCTCCACGTGCTATGATTCAGTATTTGTATTTCTGCTCATGAGCAATACCAAAGTGTTTCAAAGAAGAGTTGGCTTGACGTAGGTCTGCCTATGGCCTAGATCAACCTAAGTGAAATGTAGTCTCTATCGCTCTGCTCAAAGCGTCAAATATGAAATTTTATACACCTTAAAGTTCATAGGACGAAAAGAGATTTTTTTGAGGTCCTTCTACTCATTCTACCTAGCATTGAGTGGTCTGAATATTGACCTTATCAATTATCAAATCTATGATGGGTTCGATTTTAGTGCCCAAATGGGCACCCTACATAATTGGACCAATCAAATATTTGTCAGGCTCTTGTTCTCTCGAATCCATGGAGTAAGACATCAATTTCTCAATAAGAGAAATTCTGTTGATTGCATGATGGACTCCTTTGAAAAACATTGGCGCGCGTGTAAACGAGGTGCTCTACCTAACTGAGCTATAGCCCTTTTATTTGTGAGAAATATTTTACTTTGTATTTCATGTCTTGTCAAGATGAATAGTACTATTCATCTTGACAAGACATGATTGATCTCTCATATGTTTCCTGTGAGAATATTGCTTAGAAGTCAAATTCTATCTATAATCCATCAATGTGAGGGGTTTCTTTTGTTTCTCTTTGTGATGATAAATAACCTACTTAACCCAGTGGTTAGAGTATTGCTTTCATACGGCAGGAGTCATTGGTTCAAATCCAATAGTAGGTAGAACTTATTAGATACCGCAGTCAATGGTATCTAATAAGTATTTCTACCCGCCTTCTTTATTCTTTGTTATTTATTTTGTACCTTTTCCATTCCCTGCTACTCCTATTCTATTGAATTGATTGATTTTTTCCTTGCATCAGAATCCGATTACCCTTGATTGAGTCGGCAGAATAAAAAAAAGAGTATATAAACACAACCTCTTTTTATTATTTGGCCACGCCAACAACTAATTACGAGATTGCATTAATAGCCTCTACTCGCGTTCTAGCTCGTCTGAGAGCTAAATTCGCCTCAATTGTTTGTCTTTTCCCTTCAGCTCTACTCAAGTTAGCTTCCGCTATTTCAAGAGTTTGCTGAGCTTCTTTTGGATTAATGTCACTACCCCTTTCCGCATCGTTTACTAAAACGGTTATTTCATTATTGACTATTCTAGCGAAACCACCCATCAAGGCTATTGTAAACCATTGCCCCTTCAGACCTATTCTCAAAATGCCTATATCTACAGCCGTGGCAATGGGGGCGTGATTTGGTAATACACCAATCTGACCACTATTAGTAGATAAAATGATTTCTTTCACTTCCGAATTCCAAATAATTCGATTAGGAGTTAGTACACATAGATTTAAGGTCATTTCTTCGATTTGCTCTCCTCGTCTAGGTTCAGAGCCTTCGCGGTAGCTTCATCGATGTTACCTACCAAATAAAAGGCCTGCTCAGGAAGACTATCTAATTCTCCGGAAAGGATCAGTTGAAATCCCCTAATTGTTTCTCTTAGACCAACATATTTTCCCGGGGAACCCGTAAATACTTCTGCTACGAAGAAAGGTTGTGATAGGAAACGCTCAATTTTTCGTGCTCTTGCTACAGTTAAACGATCCTCTTCGGATAATTCGTCCAACCCAAGAATAGCTATAATGTCCTGAAGTTCTTTGTAACGCTGTGAAGTTTGCTTAACCCTTTGCGCAGTTTCATAATGTTCCTCGCCAACGATCCGAGGTTGAAGCATGGTTGACGTTGAATCTAAAGGATCTACTGCTGGATAGATCCCTTTGGCAGCCAGTCCTCTGGATAATACAGTAGTGGCATCTAAATGTGCAAATGTTGTGGCAGGGGCGGGGTCAGTCAAATCGTCCGCAGGGACATAAACTGCTTGAATGGAAGTTATGGATCCCTCTTTGGTAGAAGTAATTCTTTCTTGCAAAGAACCCATTTCTGTACTAAGAGTCGGTTGATAACCTACAGCAGAAGGCATTCTCCCTAATAAAGCAGATACTTCGGACCCTGCTTGGACGAAACGAAAAATATTGTCGATAAATAGAAGTACGTCTTGTTCATTAACATCCCGGAAATATTCCGCCATGGTTAGGGCAGTTAAACCAACTCTCATACGAGCTCCCGGCGGTTCATTCATCTGACCATAGACTAGGGCTACTTTTGATTCTGCAATATTTTGTTCATTAATGACTCCCGATTCTTTCATTTCCATGTAAAGGTCATTTCCTTCACGAGTACGTTCACCTACTCCGCCAAATACGGATACGCCTCCATGAGCTTTGGCAATGTTGTTGATCAATTCCATGATGAGTACTGTTTTACCTACTCCAGCCCCTCCGAAAAGTCCGATTTTTCCTCCACGGCGATAAGGAGCTAAAAGATCCACTACTTTAATCCCTGTCTCAAAAATCGATAATTTGGTATCTAACTGTATAAAGGCAGGCGCAGATCTATGAATAGGAGATGTTGTGCGTGTATCTACAGGACCTAAATTATCAACAGGTTCTCCAAGAACGTTGAAAATTCGTCCGAGAGTCGCTCCACCAACTGGAACACTTAGAGGAGCTCCTGTGTTAATCACTTCCATCCCTCTCATCAGACCATCTGTTGCACTCATAGCTACAGCTCTCACTCGATTATTTCCTAATAATTGCTGTACCTCACAAGTCACATTAATTTCTTGGCCAAGAGTATCTTGACCTTTAACTACTAAAGCGTTGTAAATATTAGGCATCTTTCCCGGCGGAAAGGCTACATCCAGTACCGGACCAATGATTTGAACGATACGCCCCTGGTTTTTTTCTTCAAGTGTGGAAACCCCAGGACCAGAAGTAGTAGGATCAATTCTCATAAGAAAAAATAATCAAAAGAGAGTCTTCTTTCATTTTGCAAACCTAAAAAACAAAAAAATGTCCGAAAGAAAGTTGAGCCCTTAATCCAATAAGAAATGGGAGTTAGTACTCGATTTCACTGATACGATCCAACTGAATCCAATTCCATTCTTTAACTCAATTCAATAAGTGAAGTTTCAAGTTCAACGACCTCATTTTCAAAAAGATCAAGTAGATAAATTAAGAATCATGAGGAATTCTTTCATTTCGCTAAGATTATAGATATTCCTAACGGAATTCGAACCTGAACTCTATTTATAGATTGATTCTTTTTCTGGCATTAGCCATTGTTTTTTCTTTTTGCATATTGATTTCCACCTATTCTTCTTATAGCCTTTCTTCAGGAATTCCACCTATTTTCACATCTAGGATTTACAACTACAAGACACTGTCAAAAGTTCATTTTTCTATTTAAATACTTATCAAGATAAAGTAAGGGATTAGAAACTGAAAAAAAAAAAGGGGGGGTTGCGCCATACATACGAAAGAGTATACAATAATAATGTATTTGGCGAATCAAATACGATGGTCTAATAACAAAGCATTCTGATTAGT